GCTAAATGTAAGTTTTCTTCTTTCGTATGTAAAAAAGGAATAAATAAATCAATCAAATTCCGGGAGGCTTCATGAAGTGCTTCTTTAGGAGTTAAACTTCCATTTGTCCATATTTCAAGAAAGAGTATTTCTTGTTTATAATTCCCATTCCCATAAGAATGAATACTATGATTCGCGTTTCGAACAGGCATGAATACAGCATCTATAGGATAACTTCCGTCTTGAAAGTTGTTATTTGGCGTTTTTATAAGATATCCGCGATTCCTCTCTATTTGTAATCCAATATACAACTCAATGGGTTCCGTCAAGCTAGCAATATGCTGTGTATTGTCAACGATTTCTACATAAGGCGGTAAGATGATATCTTGAGCAGTTACATATCCAGGACCCCTGACACAAATAGACGCGTCGCAAGTTCCATATAGATTACTTCTTAATACAATTTCTTTCAAATTCATTAAAATGTCATGTACCGATTCTTGAATACCTACTAGGGTAGAATATTCGTGTGGTATTTTCTCAGATTTTGCACGTGTGATACATGTTCCTTCTATTTCTCCAAGCAAAGCTCTTCTCATCGCGATGCCTATTGTGTCAGCTTGACCTTTCATAAGTGGAGACATAATAAAGCGTCCATAATAAAGACGCTTATTGTCTGCTTTTGATTCAACACACTTCCACTGTAGTGTCCGAGTAGATACTGTTACTTTCTCTCGAACCATAATAATATTATTTGATCAAATCAATGAATCATTTTTTTCTCTTGTTTATCTTGAAATCTCTTCAATTTGTATTTCTACACACGTCGTTTTTTCGGAGGTCTACATCCATTATGTGACATAGGGGTTACATCCCGCACAAAAGTTAATAGTATACCACTTCTGCGAATAGCGCGTAATGCCGCGTCTCTTCCGAGACCAGGTCCTTTTATCATGACTTCTGCTCGTTGCATACCTTGATCCACTACTGTACGAATAGCGTTTCCTGCTGCGGTTTGAGCAGCAAAGGGCGTACCTCTTCTTGTACCCTTGAATCCACAAGTACCGGCAGAGGACCAAGAAACCACTCGACCCCGTACATCCGTAACAGTCACAATAGTATTATTGAAACTTGCTTGAACATGAATAACCCCCTTTGGTATTCTCCGTGTATTCTTACGTGAACCAATACGTCCATTCTTACGTGAACCAACTCTCGGTATAACTTTTGCCATATTTTTTCATCTCATAAATATGAGTCAGAGATATATGGATATATCCATTTCGTGTCAAAAAGGATCACCTCCCTTTTTTACTTTTACATCGGGTGTTTTAACAAGTCTGATTATCCTTGTCTTTGTTTATGTCTTGGGTTGGAACAAATTACTATAATTCGTCCCCGCCTGCGGATTAGTCGACATTTTTCACAAATTTTACGAACAGAAGCTCTTATTTTCATATTTGGCATTCCTCATTTTAATTCCGAACCCACTTTTTGGAAGAAAATAGGTTTCTTGAAATTTTTCATCTCTAATCATATTCCCACGAAAGGAATGTTGAAGTTGATAAAAACACCTAATCTTTCGAATCCTTATTGCGAAGTCGATAAATTATACGTCCTCTGGTTGAATCATAGCGACTTACTTCAATTTTGACTCTATCGCCTGGTAGTATCCGTATAAAACTACGTCGGATCTTTCCTGAAACATAACCTAGAATCATATCTTGATTATCTAAGCGAATCCGGAACATACCGTTGGGAAGGGATTCAGTAATTAAACCTTCATGAATCCATTTTTGTTCTTTCATTCCAGGTAAAGCCTCCTTGAAGTATCAACTGATGGAGGAGGAACGATATTAGACAACCCGCCCCTTTTATTTTTGTTTTCACAAATAAGAAGTTTCGGGCCCAATTCGTATATTAGAAGGATTACCATATATAACACAAAACTTCTCCACCAATTCTTTCTAGTCGAGCCTCTCGGTCTGTCATTATACCTCGAGAAGTAGAAAGAATTACAATTCCCATCCCACCTAAAATTCTAGGAATTCGTTGGTAGTTCGAATAGATTCGTAGACCGGGCCGACTGATCCGTTTTAAATTTAAAAATTTTCTATAAGGCCTTTTACTATTCCTTCTATGTCGTAGGGTTAAAACCAAAAATTCTTTTTTGGTTTCTTGATGTTTTCTCACGTTTTCGATAAAACCTTCTCGTAAAAGTATTTTAACAACATTTTCAGTGATATTAGTAGATGCTATTCGAACCACCCTTTTTCTACCCATATCCGCATTTCGTATAGAGGTTATTATGTCAGCAATAGTATCCCTACCCATGGTGAATTAAATTTCTTGGTGCTCCCCAATCTTGATATAATCAACATGTTTTTATTGTTTTTTACTTATTTTTTATGAATTTAAATTATTAAGGGCATATGCGTGAGACATAATCTACTAAAAATTCTGAATCTATTTCTTAATCTCTTTCTTTCAAATACCTTACTATAAACATAGGATGGTCTTATCTTATTTTAGAAGACCTTACAATACCTCCGGAGCTAATGAAACTATTTTAGTAAAATTTAACTGTCTCAATTCCCGGGCAATTGCACCAAAAACTCGAGTTCCTTTGGGGTTTCCTTCTTGGTCAATGACAACCGCAGCATTGTCATCATATCGTATTATCATACCGTTATCACGTTTGAGTTCTTTACAAGTACGTACAATTACAGCTCTGACCACCTCTGATCTTGCTAGGGGCATATTTGGCACTGCTTCTTTGATCACAGCAACAATAACGTCACCGATATGAGCATATCGACGATTGCTAGCTCCTATGATTCGAATACACATCAATTCTCGAGCCCCGCTGTTATCCGCTACATTCAAAAGGGTCTGAGGTTGAATCATATCATTTTTTTAGAATCTATTCTTTCAATGCAAAGCAAAGAGTAAAGAAAAAAAAAAGAAATATTGTTTGTCCAAAGAAAGAAACCGGCACCTGTGATTATTTTTTTATCCCCAAGACCTTTTTCCTTCGATTCTTTTTATCCCGAAATAATGAATTGAGTTCGTATAGGCATTTTGGACGATGCTATTGAAATCGCCCTTCTGGCTATATTTTCTGTTACTCCACCCATTTCATAAAGGATTCGACCTGGTTTAACAACAGCTACCCAATATTCAGGGGATCCTTTACCCGAACCCATACGTGTTTCTGCGGGTCTTACTGTAACGGGTTTGTCTGGAAATATACGTACCCATATTTTTCCACCGCGGCGTGCATTTCGTGTCATTGCTCGTCGACCTGCTTCTATTTGTCTAGACGTGATCCAAGCAGGTTCAAGTGCCTGAAGAGCATATTTACCGAAAGAAATATGATTACCTCGATAAGATATTCCCTTCATTCTTCCTCTATGTTGTTTACGGAATCTGGTTCTTTTGGGGTTATAGTTGATGGTTGGTTCTGAATTCCATCTCTACTACAGAACTGGACATGAGAGTTTCTTCTCATCCAGCTCCTCGCGAATAATTAAATCTTCAAATTGTATATTATTCATTGGTATATCTTGTTTTTTTAGCTAACTAAACATATTAATATTTCTTTTAAAAATTTATAAATATTGTATTATTTTTTTTTAATGTTATAACGAATCTTTATTTTGTTTTGCTTTTTATCCTATTGGATTGACCAAAAATTATCAATCCAAGAAAATAAAGTTTTCACGGGCGAATATTTACTCTTTTCGTCGCTATTTCAGTTGTAGGGTTAACTCATGACTTTTCTTTTCCCAATAGATGAAGGAATTAGTCTCTGGTTTGTTTCGCCATCCCGATCAATGAGTCTGTTTTCAATAGATTTGGATTCACAGGTTCCATCGTTCCCATCGCTTCTTACTTGATGGTTAGGTCTGATTTATACAATGGAGCTCATAATGAAATTTTTTCTTGAGCCAATTTTATTAGTCTTTATTGGCTCAAAGCTCTTATTTTTTTTTTGTTCTATGAACAGATTCATTTTCTTTTTTACGAATCCATATTGATGCTTTATTACACTGCTTTTTTATGAGATGCCTCATAGACCTTACATATTGGATGGAATTTTATATCCTTGGTTTTGTTTTTTTCTACCCTTCTTTCACCCTTCCATTTATCCACATCTTTCTTATTCGCTTCACAACTTAGAATCAGATTTATTTTTCTTTTGTTTATGCAAAAAAGATTTCAGTTGCTACAGTGATATGACCGATATATCATATCTTGACTGGTTCTTTGGATCCAGATAATGCGAAGTGATGAGTTGGTTATTAGTTCTATAGTTTTTAGTTTATACTAAGAGGTTGGTCTTTTTTTTCTTTAATCCTAACCCTAAAAAACCAACGCGTCGCACACTAAGCATAGCAATTATTTCAAAAGGTCAATCTAATTTTTATTCAACCTTATAGAATTAGAATTGTTCATTTTGGTTTTGTTTTGATTGAACAGAAAAAAGGAACGAATTTATATTTTTTTGTTACATCACTGGATCGAAGGGAAAGACAGGTAAAGGTTTATTATTCCCCGTCTATAAATATCCAAATTTTAATGCCTAATACTCCATAGATAGTTCGAACTGTATAAGAACAATAATCAATTTTAGCTCGAATGGTTTGGAGGGGAACCCTGCCTTCTCTGATCCATTCGACACGCGCAATCTCTTTTCCGTCGATACGCCCTGCAATTTGTACTTGAATTCCTTTTGTATCTGCTTGTTCAGTTAATTCAATAGCCTTTTTCATTGCTTTTCGAAAAGAAACTCTATTCTTTAATTGGCCGGCTATAAATTCTGCAAGAATATTAGGGCTTCCGTAAGGTTTTGCAATTCTTGTGATAGTAATGTTAAGTTTTCGGTTGACACAATTAAATTCTTTTTGTAGATTCATCTGCAATTCTTCGATTCCTCGCGGTCGATTTTCTATTAATAACTTTGGAAATCCCATATGGATAATGACCTGGATCAGATCGATTCGTTTTTGAATCTCTAT